CTTTTGCTTCTCTATCCGAATTTTCGTTCTTTATCATAAAAGTTCTCCCCCGCCAATGAATGATAAGTGCCTAGGTGAAGTATAGTATAAGATAAGTCAGAAAAGTGAGTATATTAGTATACTAGAAAAAGAAATATACCTATACTCTTACTATAAGATAAAGACTCTTAAGTCTAAAGACTATTAGAAAGACTATTAGAAAGACTATTAGAAAGACTATTAAGATAAGGCTTTTCACATGAATACTTAGTAGAACGACTAACGACGAGATTTATTATCGTTTCTCGCGTGTCTCACGAAAGTTAGAGTAGGTGCGAATTCTCCCAATTTGTGACCGACCATACGATCTGTGATATAAATAGGTAAATGTTCCTTTCCATTATGAATAGCGATTGTATGGCCAATCATTGTGGGTATAATGGTAGATGCCCGAGACCAAGTCACTATGATTTCTTTCTCCTCCCTCCTGTTGAGTTTTTCAATTCTTCCCGCTAAATGATTAGCTACAAAAGGATTTTTTTTTAGTGAACGTGTCACGGCTGATTACTCCTTTTTTTTCCATTTTTTAAATTGGCATTCTATGTCCAATATCTCGATCTTAATCTGAAGTATAATGATGAATGGAAAAAAGAGAAAATCCTTTAGCTAGATAAGGGAAGGGGCGGATGTAGCCAAGTGGATCAAGGCAGTGGATTGTGAATCCACCATGCGCGGGTTCAATTCCCGTCGTTCGCCCATCACATGATTTCCAATTCCAAAGATTCAATTTTCAATGTTTCTATTTACGGCGACGAAGAATAAAACTATCACTATATTTGTTCCTTTTCCTACTTCTTCTTCCAAGCGCAGGATAACCCCAAGGGGTTGTGGGTTTTTTTCTACCAATTGGGGCTCTCCCTTCACCGCCCCCATGGGGATGGTCTACAGGGTTCATAACTACTCCTCTTACTACAGGACGCTTACCTAGCCAACACTTAGATCCGGCTCTACCCAAACTTTTTTGGTTCACCCCAACATTACCCACTTGTCCGACTGTTGCTAAGCAGTTTTTGGATATCAAACGGACCTCCCCAGATGGTAATCTTAATGTGGCCGATTTACCCTCTTTTGCAATCAGTTTCGCTACAGCGCCTGCTGCTCTAGCTAATTGTCCACCCTTTCCAAGTGTGATTTCTATGTTATGTATGGCCGTGCCTAAGGGCATATCGGTTGAAGTAGATTCTTCTTTTTTCTCAATCAAAACCCCTTCCCAAACCGTACAAGCTTCTTCCAAAGCATACGGCTTTCTAGATGTATATGATGATATCTAGACAGATGGATATGATGATATCTAGACAGATGGATCTTATATGAATCGTATGATGAAGTACCACATGAGTGGATATATAGGAATCCAAATCTGCCGAATCACTCATGTTATGATCTTCTACATCCTAGGTCTCCCCGTTCCGTCATCTGGCTTATGTTCTTCATGTAGCATTCAGACCGGATGACTCTATGAAATTACGTCGATACTTCCACATATTACGGGTAACGTAGGAGACATCTCTATTTTTCCCCGGGGGTCTTTCTAATTACCACTGCTTAGCTTTCAATTCGCCTCTGACCATCAAATTAAATGTGAATAACCCGTCCTCCTCTCTTTGAAACAAGGGGCGCTTGCGGTTCTGTGCGCGCTTCAAACAATTTTGTCTTCTCCATATTACCATATCTCTAGAGTCAATAATTTTCTATGAGGAACTACTGAACTCAATCACTTGCTGCCGTTACTCAACAGTTTTCTGTTGAGGTCTATCCCGTAGAGGTACTCCGATTGGATCAGTGATCGATTCCTAGGTTTCGTCGTAAACCTAATCGGTTACTTCCAATTACGTAAATCAATAGTTCAAACCGCACTCAAAGGTAGGGCATTTCCCATTGATATAGGAACTTCTGTACCAGAAACAATGGTATCTCCAATTATAGCCCCTCTGGGATGTAAAATATATCTCTTCTCACCATCCCCATAGTGTATGAGACAAATGTATGCATTTCGATTAGGGTCATATTCTATGGTTACGATTCTACCAGATATCTCTTTTTCATTCCGTCGAAAGTCGATTTTACGGTATAGACGCTTATGACCTCCCCCTCTATGCCCTGCGGTAATGATCCCTCTGGCATTACGACCTTTACCACAACGATGCTGTCCATAGATCAAATTATTTCGTGGATTGGATTTCACTTGACTGTCTACGGCTCCATTGCGTGTGCTCGGGGTAGAAGTTTTGTATAAATGTATTGCCGTGTTATTAAGTCTTTTGCTTTAAGTTCTTTTCTCTATAAGAGGTGGGATAGAATAACCCGGTTGAAGCGTAATGATCATACGTCTGTAATGCATTGTATGTCCCATCCTTCTACCCTTTCCCGGGAGTCGATGACTATTCATAGCTATTACCTTGACACCAAAGAAGAGTTCGACCCAATGCTTTATTTCTGTCCTAGTTGATCCTGATTCGACATTAGAAGTATATTGATTGTTCCCCAATAACCGAATACTTTTTTCTGTAAATACTGCATATTTGATTCCATCCATAAATCCATTTTCTTCCCTATGAGTTCCAGTATCGATAAGAATTCTAGTTCTTACTGTTCATATGTTATGGTATGAATATACCATACCAATTCGCTATGTATGGATGATGAGATTCCATTGATACAGAGCCAATTCCAATAGACTTATTGAATGTTCCCATTGGCGTGCATCCAGCAGGAATTGAACCTACGAATTTGCCAATTATGAGTTGGGCGCTTTAACCATTCAGCCATGGATGCTTCACAGGGATCGTCGTACATCGTGAATAACCAAATTCCAATTGAAATGAAATCTTTAGGAGGAATCAATGAAACGACATCAATTCAAATCCTGGATATTCGAATTGAGAGAGATCAAGAATTCTCACTATTTCTTAGATTCATGGATCAAATTCGATTCAGTGGGATCTTTCACTCACATTTTTTTCCACCAAGAACGTTTTATGAAACTCTTTGACCCCCGAATTTGGAGTATCCTACTTTCACGTGATTCACAGGGTGCAACAAGCAATCGATATTTCACGATCAAAGGTGTAGTACTGCTTGTAGTAGTGGTCCTTATATCTCGTATTAACAATCGAGAGATGGTTGAAAGAAAAAATCTCTATTTGATGGGGCTTCTTCCTATACCTATGAATTCCATTGGACCCAGAAAGGAGACATTGGAAGAATCTTTTTGGTCTTCCAATAGAAATAGGTTGATTGTTTCGCTCCTGTATCTTCCAAAAAGGAAAAAGATTTCTGAGAGTTGTTTCATGGATCCGCAAGAGAGTACTTGGGTTCTCCCAAGAAAGAAAAAGCGTATCATGCCTGAATCTAACCGGGGTTCGCGGTGGTGGAGGAACCGGATCGGAAAAAAGAGGGATTCTAGTTGTCAGATATCTAATGAAACCGTAGCTGGAATTGAGATCTCATTCAAAGAGAAAGATAGCAAATATCTGGAGTTTCTTTTTTTATCCTATACGGATGATCCGATCCGCAAGGACCATGATTGGGAATTGTTTGATCGTCTTTCTCCGAGGAAGAAACGAAACATAATCAACTTGAATTCGGGACAGCTATTCGAAATCTTAGGGAAAGACTTGATTTGTTATCTCATGTCTGCTTTTCGTGAAAAAAGACCAATTCAGGGGGAGAGTTTCTTCAAACAACAAGGAGCTGGGGCAACTATGCAATCCAATGATATTGAGCATGTTTCCCATCTCTTCTCGAGAAACAAGTGGGGTATTTCTTTGCAAAATTGTGCTCAATTTCATATGTGGCAATTCCGCCAAGATCTCTTCGTTAGTTGGGGGAAGAATCAGCACGAATCGGATTTTTTGAGGAACGTCTCGAGAGAGAATTGGATTTGGTTAGACAATGTGTGGTTGGTAAACAAGGATCGGTTTTTTAGCAAGGTACGGAATGTATTGTCAAATATTCAATATGATTCCACAAGATCTATTTTCGTTCAAGTAACGGATTCTAGCCAATGGAAAGGATCTTCTTCTGATCAATCCAGAGATCATTTCGATTCCGTTAGAAATGAGAATTCAGAATATCACACATTGATCGATCAAACAGAGATTCAGCAACTAAAAGAGAGATCGATTCTTTGGGATCCTTCCTTTCTTCAAACGGAACGAACAGAGATAGAATCAGATCGATTCCCGAAATGCCTTTTTGGATCTTCCTCCATGTCCTGGCTATTAACGGAACCTGAGAAGCGGATGAATAATCATCTGCTTCCGGAAGAAATCGAAGAATTTCTTGGGAATCCTACAAGATCAATTCGTTCTTTTTTCTCTGACAGATGGTCAGAACTTCATCTGGGTTCGAATCCTACTGAGAGGTCCACTAGAGATCCTAAATTGTTGAAGAAAAAACAAGATGTTTCTTTTGTCCCTTCCAGGCGAGCGGAAAAGAAAGAAATGGTTGATATATTCAAGATAATTACGTATTTACAAGATACCGTCTCAATTCATCCTTCGGAACCAGATCCGGGATGTGATATGGTTCCGAAGGATGAACCGGATATGGACAGTTCCAATAAGATTTCATTCTTGAACAAAAATCCATTTTTTGATTTCTTTCATCTATTCCATGACCGGAACAAAGGGGGATACGCGTTACGCCACGATTTTTTTGAATCAGAAGAGAGATTCCCAGAAATGGCGGATCTATTCACT